GATATTATTTGAAAATGAGTAGTTCAGATAGAATCGAATTTTCGATTGATCCGGGTACTTGGAATCCTATGGATGAAGACATGGTCTCTGCGGATCCCATTAAATTTCATTCAAGGGGGGAACCTTATAAAAATCGTATTTATTCCGCTCAAAAAAAGACAGGATTAACTGACGCTATTCAAACAGGTACAGGTCAACTAAATGGTATTCCGGTAGCACTTGGGGTTATGGATTTTCAGTTTCTGGGGGGTAGTATGGGATCCGTAGTAGGCGAGAAAATCACTCGTTTGATCGAGTATGCTACCAATCAATTTTTACCTCTTATTTTAGTGTGTTCTTCCGGAGGAGCACGAATGCAAGAAGGAAGTTTCAGTTTGATGCAAATGGCTAAAATTTCGTCGGTTTTATGTTTTTATCAATCAAATAAAAAGTTATTCTATGTATCAATTCTTACATCTCCTACTACCGGTGGGGTGATAGCTAGTTTTGGTATGTTGGGGGATATCATTATTGCCGAACCCTATGCCTATATTGCATTTGCGGGTAAAAGAGTAATTGAACAAACATTGAAAAAAGCCGTGCCTCAAGGTTCACAAGCGGCTGAATCTTTATTACGTAGGGGCTTATTGGATGCAATTGTACCACGTAATCTTTTAAAAGGTGTTCTGAGTGAGTTATTTCAGCTCCATGCTTTTTTTCCTTTGAACAAAAATTCAATAATTCAATCAAATAGAACAGTTAGTTTATCAGAATTAAAAGAAAACCCTGAAAAAGTAATTTATCATTCGAACGAATCCCTTTTTTTTTTTATTGATATTATTGTTTACTACTCAGCAAACCTCTATCAACATGATAAAAAGTCAATTATTCCTTTCGGGAAGTTCAAATTAGACCAGACAAATAAAACAAAGTTCATTTGCCTCTCTTGCTTGCATATCTATAGAGAATCTTCCATCTTTTTGCATCTCCCGAAAATTCCATTTTTACCCTTCAGATTCCAATCCATTTTTCGTAAATTTCTAATGGAATCCAATTTTGCTTTATTAATTAATTACTATTAGAAAACAAACTATTAGAAGACAAAAAAGAATAATAAAGAATCAGAAATCGAACAAAGGGATTATCATACATATATTTCATTTAGAAAGATTAATAAGTCCATTTTTTGAGTTTTACATTTCTTGTAGCTATTTATTTAGTCTATTTCTATTGGGTTGTATATTAGTATTATACATATATTTACTTAATGATACTTAGTATAATTATATAATATATATAATACAAATAATACAAATACAAGATATTCTAAGATATTTTTAGAATTCAAAATATAACAATAACGGGTACCCCCATTCTATGACAACTTTCAATAACTTACCCTCTATTTTTGTGCCTTTAGTAGGCCTAGTCTTTCCGGCAATTGCAATGTCTTCTTTATTTCTTCATATTCAAAAAAATAAGATTTTTTAGATCTGATGAGACCTAATCTTATTACCCTTTTTAGATTTTCAAAACTGCGATTCAATAAGACCCATTTCATTTAGTAGAATATTGTCGAACACATGGATTCCTACAAACATAAATAAAAAAAGAAAAGCTCTTATGCATATGTAAAAATATTTTATGGGTAAATGCATTTTCGCTATTTTTCAAAATCGATGATCATCGGGTCGGGTCGGTGTATGAAATGTAAGTCAATGTAGTTATTTGTATGTGTATAGCTATAGGGGATCATATGAAGGAAGGAGATGGTATTATTTTAGATATAACTAACTCTATGAATTACTCCTAAAGTAAAGGTTCACAGCTAGGTGATGAGAGTTACTTTGAAAACAAAAAAAAGGAAAGTCATATTTTCTCAATTCCAAAAAATTGTACAACTGGATCTAATATATATGAGTTGGCGATCAGAATCTATATGGATAGAATTTATAGCGGGGTCTCGAAAAACAAGTAATTTCTGCTGGGCCTTTATCCTATTTTTTGGTTCATTAGGATTTCTATTGGTTGGAACTTCCAGTTATCTTGGTAGAAATTTGATATCGTTATTTCCGTCTCAGCAAATCATTTTTTTTCCACAAGGGATTGTGATGTCTTTCTATGGGATCGCGGGTCTCTTTATTAGTTGCTATTTATGGTGCACTATTTTGTGGAATGTGGGTAGTGGTTATGATCTTTTCGATAGAAAAGAAGGAGTAGTACGGATTTTTCGTTGGGGATTTCCTGGAAAAAAACGTCGCATCTTTTTAGGATTCCTTATGAAAGATATTCAGTCCATTAGGATAGAAGTTAAAGAAGGTGTTTATGTTCGGCGTGTCCTTTATATGGAAATTCGAGGTCAAGGGGCTATTCCTTTAATTCGTACTGATGAGAATTTGACTACACGAGAAATTGAGCAAAAAGCTGCCGAATTGGCTTACTTCTTGCGTGTACCAATGGAAGTATTTTGAAATGAATTGAAGACTAAATACTTTTGCAGCAGGAAGAAAAAACTCAAGAATTTCTTTTTTTTTTTTCGTTAATTTTTTATCATCATAATATTCTTGATAATTTTTTCGCAATTTTGAGTGTATAGGGAAGAGGTGGAAAATCTAATTTTTTTTTTCACATATTTGATAGAAAAAGAGGAGTTTTTTCGTTTCGAAAATCAAATAATATTCATTATTTGCAACAGTTCTTTTAGTATTGAATAAAAAAAAAAGAAAAAAGAGATTCATAGGCTCAATACATTCTATTCTAATTAAAATAGAAACTCATGCTGAATAGAAATATTAGATCTAATAGAATCAACAAATGAGGTAGGTTCATTAATAATTCACAGATTTCAAATGGCAAAAAAGAAAGCATTCAGTCCTCTTTTATATTTTGCATCTATAGTCTTTTTGCCCTGGTGGATCTCTCTCTCGTGTAATAAAAGTCTGAAAACTTGGATTACTACTTGGTGGACTACTAGACAATGTGAAACTTTTTTGAATGATATTCAAGAAAATAGTGTTCTAGAAAAATTCATACAATTCGCGGACCTCTTCCAGCTGGATGAAATCATAAAGGAATACCCAGAAACCGATTTCCTCAAATTTCATCTAGGAATCCACAAAGAAACGATCCAATTCATCAAGATACACAATGAGTATTGTATCCATACAATTTTGCACTTCTCGACAAATCTAATCTCTTTTGTTATTCTAAGTGGTTATTGCTTTTTGGGTAAGGAAAAACTTTTGATTCTGAACTCTTGGGTTCAAGAATTACTATATAATTTAAGTGATACAATTAAAGCTTTTTCAATTCTTTTATTAACTGATTTATGCATCGGATTCCATTCGCCTCACGGTTGGGAACTAATGATTGGTTATATTTACAAAGATTTTGGGTTCTCTCATTATGAGCAAATTATATCTGGTCTAGTTTCTACCTTTCCAGTCATTCTTGATACAATTTTTAAATATTGGATCTTTCGTTATTTAAATCGTGTATCTCCTTCACTTGTAGTGATTTATCATGCAATAAATGACTGAAAAATTATTCACGGATCTAATTCGAATCTTTCTTACCTTATACATCTTAACCAAAGTATTCAAAGTCGTATTTACTTTACTCTTTTTAACTATGCGGGATTCCTTCTATATTTCAACAAAATTTTTTCATTTTTTCAGTAAATGTAAATAGCATAATTGTGGCTAGGGAAATATATTAGCGACCTACCTAACTTTATTGTAGAAATTTTCGGGATAAATGATTGGACCATGCAAACTAGAAATACCTTTTATTGGATAAGGGAAGAGATTAGTCGCTCCATATCTGTCTCACTCATGATATATATAATAACTTGGGCATCCATTTCAAATGCATATCCTATTTTTGCCCAGCAGAATTATGAAAATCCACGAGAGGCAACGGGGCGTATTGTATGTGCCAATTGCCATTTAGCTAATAAGCCCGTGGATATTGAGGTTCCACAAGCGATACTCCCTGATACTGTATTTGAAGCAATTGTTAAAATTCCTTATGATATGCAACTGAAACAAGTTCTGGCTAATGGTAAAAAGGGAGCGTTGAATGTGGGAGCTGTTCTTATTTTACCGGAGGGGTTTGAATTAGCCCCCCCCGATCGTATTTCACCCGAGATGAAAGAAAAGATAGCCAATCTGTTTTTTCAGAATTACCGCCCTAATAAAAAAAATATTCTTGTGATAGGTCCTGTTCCTGGCCAAAAATATAGTGAAATTACTTTTCCTATTCTTGCCCCTGACCCTGCTACTAATAAAGATGTTCACTTCTTAAAATATCCTATATACGTAGGTGGGAACAGGGGAAGGGGTCAGATTTATCCTGACGGTAGCAAAAGTAACAATACAGTTTATAATGCTACGGCAGCAGGTATAATAAACAAAATTTTACGAAAAGAAAAAGGGGGATACGAAATAACTATAGTGGATGCATCGGGTGGACGCCAACTGATTGATATTATCCCTCCAGGACTAGAACTTCTTGTTTCAGAGGGCGAATCCATAAAACTCGATCAACCATTAACAAGTAATCCTAATGTGGGTGGATTTGGTCAAGGGGATGCGGAAATAGTACTTCAAGATCCATTACGTGTTCAAGGTCTTTTGTTCTTCTTAGGATCCGTTGTTTTGGCACAAATCTTTTTGGTTCTTAAAAAGAAACAGTTTGAGAAGGTTCAATTGTCCGAAATGAATTTTTAGATATGTGTATTTAGCTTTATCAAATTCGTAAAAAATAATCAAATTCTTGTTCCAAATTTGGTCTGATCAAAAAAATTATGAAAAGCCTTTTGCCTCTCTTTAGACTTTATATTCTTTTTCTACCAGATGTCAGGAATTACTTGTATCATAGTTCTAATCCTAGTATGTATATTGAGACGAATTCACTTTACCTCCTCTTATTTTTTTTTTAATCAAAATTTGAAAAATTGGAAGGGGTGCGGTGTGACTCTGTCATTATTGACCAATTTGAAATGTTATAGAATGTAGTAA